AGCACGAAAATCAAAGCTTCTATAAATACGGATAACCCCAATATATCGAAACTCATTGCCCATGGATAAAGAAACACTGTTTCAACATCAAAAACAACAAAAACTAGAGCAAACATATAATAACGGATTCGAAATTGTACCCAAGCATCGCCTATTGGTTCGATACCCGATTCATAACTAGAAAATTTCTCCGGACCTTTGCTAATCGGTGATAAGACTCCGGAAATTAGAAATGCTAAAATAGGAATAACACTTGATATTATTAGAAACGCCCAGAATATATCATATTCGTAAATCAGAAACATAGGCGCACTCCTATGAATGTGGAAAATATACTAGATTAATCGAGTCGAATTGGAATTAACTTATAACTCACCCATAACCAGTTAGTCAAAACAAAAATTGATTCAAGCGCCCAAGTTTCTTTGTTTGCTTTGGTACATGTCTCTTTTCAAGATTTATCGATTTTTTCTATTATGTTTACTTCAATTTTTGAATTTTTCGATATTCCCATTTTCTTTTTTAATTTATGTAGAAATGGAAAATATTATTTAAACTATTAATTATTTAAACTATTAATTATTATATTAATTCGAAATTATTCTATTAATTATATATAGAATTCTATTCTATTAATATTCGATGAATATTTATTCTATATTTGATTCTATATTAAAATATAGAATAGTAATTTATTACTATTTTTTTTTTTTTACTATTTTATTTATTAATTTCTATTTTCAATTTATTAAATATTTTTTATAGTAAAAAAAAATTGCAATTACTATGATATATATTAATAAAGTCATTAATATATTAATAATTTCTATATAAATATAGAAATTTCTATATTATTTTCTATATTATACTATCATTTTTGAGTATATTACTATATTATTATTATTGATTAGATTATTAATTTGATTAGATTATTAATTAATCTATATATATATTAAATATCTATTAAGTTAAGATTTCTATATTAATATTATTTTTAGATTCTTTATTTGGATTATTTATTATTAATTAGTAATTCGAAATATTAATTAATATTAATAAGGAATACGAATTAATAAGAATATAAGAAGTATATTGTTTGCTTTATCTTTCTATTCTTTCTATTGATATTGAATACGGCAAAAAGAACTCCTTTTTTTCTTTACGAAGTACATGAAGTATACCAAAAACCTATTTTCCAATGTTAACAATGAAAGTTTTCAAAGATTTTCTCATTTTTCAAACTTCGACTTGTGAACTTGTCCATAAATACAGTACGTGGTTCTTAAACTCGTGTAACTTACTAGAGGATTTGGGTTTGGTTGGGTTAGGTTGGAATGTGTTTTTAATCGAGTTCGTGTCACGATTTTACCTCGAAAAATTCATTAGGCTTGAATAGGTAGCCAAAAGATAAAGAAAAAAGTATCACTAACTTGTTAATTACGGACAGGAGGTGAGGAAATTTCATATGTAATTGATTGACCTATGAAGAGGAATGAAGAAATTATGGTTTGCTTAACCAAGATTCGAACAAATACCAATTGGATTTACCTACTGAAATGTGATTTTTTTGGTTTCAGTTTTATGTCTCGGCCCTGAATGATTGTTGCGAGCAAGCTTATGAGAATGGTTTTTTTTTGATGAACCAAGTAATCGCCCCCAAGCGACCAGTTCCAAACAACCAAGAAAAAAAAGAATGAAGAAATGAAAACAAGAATTTTTTTATTTGAATTTGTTTTAGGGCTATACGGATTCGAACCGTAGACCTTCTCGGTAAAAGAGCTCAAACTTATTATTATCAAAATGATTCGAACTTTTTCAAAGACCCAACATGCATTTTTTTTTGCATTGGGCTCATTCATTAACTGATATAAATAATCAATTAGTCTACCATAATTCTCTTGATATAAAGATAACAAGATGGCTCTACGTACTCGGATTTATTGATTCCCATCCGAGAGCACTACCAAAGTGTTTCAAAGAAGGGTTATCCTGATGTAGGTTTACTTTTGACTTAGATCAATCTAAGTTAAATAGAATCTCCATTGCCCCGCTTCTGCTTAAAGAATCCAATATGAAACTTTATACACCTTAAAGTTCATAGGATAGGACGAAAAGAGAATTTTTTGAGGTCCTTATACTCATTATGCCTAGCATTGAATAGACTGCGTATTCACCTTATCAAGGCCTTAAATCAATGATGGGGGTTCTATTGGGCGTCTAAAAGGATACCTAAGTTTCCCCGAATCTTTTGTGTCAGGCTATTGTTCCCTAAAAGTCATGGAGTAAGACATCGACTTATTAATAAGTCTTTTGATTACATGATGGCCTTCTTTGAAAAAAAACATTGGCGCGCGTGTAAACGAGGTGCTCTACCTAACTGAGCTATAGCCCTTGGGTTTGTGATACATATTTTATCATGTCGCTAATTTGTTGTCAAGATAAATATTATATGACGCAACATCCTATTGCTTTGATCGATATTGCTTATAAATAAGATTCC